ATTTATAGAATCCAATAAAGCCTGTTCCTAGACTGACTAAACCGACACTGAACTAACCGACAAAAAGAGAGGAATTCATTACTTCAACGCGGGTTCCACCAACGATAAGAGCTCGAGCAACTATCTTTACTGCTCCAACCGAGCGGAAAAGCCCTCTTAACGACATGACTCCGCGATAATCTTTCCTGCCTGCCTCACCGACAAAGGAAAGGCAGCAATGCTAACCCACCGAGAAATGCCGAGATCGCTCCCTTCAGGTCAGGAAAAGCACATCAAAGCTATTCCCACCCAGGCCAACGGGAGCTAGAAAGACTACTTCATTTACAGAGCCTGGACGGTAAGAGCTCGAGGAACCCTACTTAAGGCTTGAACCGAGGAGAATGCGCACAAACTACATACAAAGCGTTAGTCAGAAGCTAAAGTAAAGTGAGTTCCATCCTTCTTTACTCACTTTATGGTTGGTCCGTCCTGAGCAGAGCGGAAGCTTGCTGACACCGTTCGGGCTTCAAAAAAGGCAACCCCTTCGCTACTCCGAAAAAGCCGATAAAAAGGCTATTCCCCTATCTATCGAGAAAAGGCTATTCCTCCTATGAATGCCAGCGGGAGCTATACCTACCAAAAAAGAGTATACTTTGATAAGCGTACAGAGATCTATTTCCTCTGGAAACTGCTCGAACAGAGAAGAAAGCGCTCGAGCCGACTTTATCAATCGTGATGAACAAAATAATATTTGCAATAATCGTATGACCCTCTTTCACTAGAGAGTGTGATTATTCAACACTAAAGTATACACATTACGGAAATACCCTAACAAATAAGACTAGTGAATTGTTGAACAGTGGCGTGAAGTCAAGTGTATCTATTATGAAGTGCCACACAAAGCCATGTCTCTCGAAGGAAGCATGCCCCACCTTCAAAAAATACATATGGCCCAGCTTCATTCTGGTCTGGTTTTGGAGTATCTTGCTCGCCTTTGTTAACGCTATCGCGCTTTAGATAAGACAGACAACACAAGTGACTCCTGGGGTTTGGGTGAGGGGGAGGATCGGTACACCCCCGAACAGGCGAGGCTATCGACCTCAGGGAGATAGATGAGCTACGCTGAGCAATCGACCGGATGGGAGATTAGAGGCGCGCTGGGCTAGCGACCATCGGGGGATAGCACGGCGAACAACAACAACAATCAAGTCAACAAAAGAAAGAAAAAAAAGAGGTAAGAGAAATAAGAGGAAGAATAGGAATCAATATATTAAAAAAAAAAAACTCAATCGCTTGTCTCGCAAAGATAAGGATGCAGACAAGGAAATAAGGAGAAAGTATCGCTCATAAACTCGCTCGCTTGACTTCAAAATAAATGTAAACTCATGAACAGCACTCGCACCACTCACTCGCACCGTTCGCTTTCTAGCTGACTTCCTTACCGCTAACTTGCTTGGGTTGTACCTATTCTGATTCCTAATACGACGAGAAGGGGATTTATCCTGCATATACTCCTAACATCCTTCTTTTCTTCATTTTGAAGCCTTGCTAATGTTCCTGTTGTTCCTGTTCATACAACCTATTCTTTGCTTGCTGGTGCGGTTACGGGTTTTTTTCTAATAAGAGTTGGGATTTCTAGCTATATTACCTTCTGGCTGGAAGGCGTGCTGGCTAGCTATTACCTTACTTGTGTACCGGAAGCAGTTACGATTGAGGTTTCGAGTTCGATTGCAGTTTCTGTTGTTGCGGTTGGTCGTTTGTTTGCTTCCTTGTTCCTATTCTCGTTGACTTGATTGCTTGCGAGTGCCTATTCTCGCTGGCTGGCTAATATGATGGTTGCCTGTCAAGAATCCTAAAATTCCTATTCCTATTATTCAAATTACTTGTGTGCGTGTTCTTCCTTGTTTGCCTGTTACTGTTCTTGCTTGCGGGCTTGATTAGTCTGGTGCTTTCCTTTCTGGCTTGACCATGAGGCAATGACTATTGGAATCTTACAGGAAGCAACCGCTGTACCCCGCCTTCTAGCTCTTAGACTTTGAGGAAGGAGCGATCTCTGCGACTTTAGTTATTGCTATCTCTTTCGGTCGTAGGTCCCCGGCCGAGTTCCCCTCCCTATCATATGGTTGACTACCCATCTGTCAGCTATGCTTCGGAATCACACCCTTCTACTCCGCATTCGCATCTCTTTGGGCAACAGATGCAGCAGCTAGAACTGGGGCTGGTCTCTCATCACTATCCTTTCTGGGAAGGTAGCAGTAGTCATTCTCCATTATGGACGTGAGCCTATTACAAGATAAAGAAAGACCGGCTTCAGCTTGCTGAAAGAGGGAATCGAGGATTGTTAGATGGAGCTGCTTGGCTGGCGAGGTAGCGATATTCCCAAAAGCTGTCAGGCAGGGAGACGGCAAGGGACACTTTTTAGATCGTCGTGGACTGCTTTCTCACGCTGCCTTGGACGAAAAGAAGGAGAAAGAGATTCTCTAGTCAAAGCGAGGACCTCCCTAGGCTTTCACTCCATCCC